CCCGGGAGCACATCCACAAATGGAATTCTTTTCTTGTACGATACAAAATGAATTTAAGATAGTTACTTTGATAAAATACTTTTCAGATTAAAAATATCTTCTTTTCTTGTTTCAATTTTGTGTAACTTAAATTACTAGTTTGAATTTAAAACAATCTATCTCATTCAAATTTCACGCCGAACTTTTGATATATGCGTTCTATTACTAATCCAAAGAAAGAGGGCGGATATTCTTAATAAAATCAAGATAAAGATCAACCAAGGATCTCGCCCCTCTTAGAGAGGGAATGAATAATCTTTTTATTTTTTTTAAGAGTAGTGTCGACGAAAGAACAAAATCGAAAAGAGTTAAGTTCGAAACTCCTTTTTTTTAAGGATCTAATTGTCTTGGAAAACAAAGAAAAAAGAAGTGTGATAAAGACGAGTCCCAGTATAAAAAAATCGAATATTCCATGAAATTGACTCTTTTCGATTTTGTTCTTTCTTTGGTTTTTTTTGTAAAATCATTTGTAAATAATGAACGTGGAAAGCGGGTAGATGGTTGTACAAGTAAGGCGGGCGGTAGGTTATAGAAAACACAGAATGACAAAAAGACAGAATGGCAAAGAATGATAAATAAAAATAAAGTATTTAAAGTATAAACTCAAGGGAATTCTTTTGATTGAATCAGGAATCAAAGTTTGTATTCGGTGTGTGGATAAAAGATCCGCCTATGTTATACTATTCAATTCTCGACGATGAATCGACTTGATAGTTAGATATTGTTATTCATGATATTGATCCGATTCGATATCATCGAAATGGAATTCATCCCATTGAATTTCCAAGCGAAAGGTTTATCATTTCTATGGGATTAAATCCCGAGTTATTGCGAAGTAAAAAAAAACGAAACGATGAGATTATGGAAGTAAATATTCTCGCATTTATTGCTACTGCACTGTTCATTCTAGTTCCTACTGCTTTTTTGCTTATAATATACGTAAAAACAATCAGTCAAAGTGATTAATTTGAATGAAACTTGACTTCTTAGTTCTTATCAATGATTTAATAAAAAAGATTCCAATTTCACGTCTTAAATGAAAGGAACGGACTAGAATCAGCAGTAGCCTATGAGATTCGATAGTATGGTCGAAAACTTCAGATCTGAAGCTTTCGACCATACTATCGATTTTGATTATTGTAATGTAGAAAGATACAAACTTAATATAGATCAATCTACAATATGTATATGTATCTTCATACATATTAATATCAATTAAATATATGTAATGTACATAGTATCTCAATTCTATTTCTTTACTTCATATATTTTATTTTTATTGATTCCAATCAATCTGAAATAATCGAAGGGCAACTCTTACAATTTTCTAATTTATAGATTTCTTATTATTTTCAATATGAATTCCGGTATCCATTAAAAAAAGAATCAAATCAATGAAGGAAAAACAATATTTGGTATATATTACTAAAAGAAAATCAAGTAATCTTTTTTTTTTAGCATTCCGAAGAAGTTACCATAGAACTCCTTGGATCATCTGTCAACCACTCAATCAATTATTTCTTCGGATTTCGAAAAGGGGTACCCCACCGATTTTGAACCCTTGAGCCATGATATGAAAGGAGTCAATAAAGCATAGCATAAATCAAAATTTCTACAATAATAAAGCGGTAAGCGCGAAATATGTGACTCGACCAAGGCAAAATCTTATTAAATAGCGTAACTTCTTTCTTTTCTCGTTGAACAGTAAAAGGAGAATAAAAACAAATAGAAAGTAAAAAGGGGTCCGGTGTTCCTCGTTCTTCCTCATTGTCCCTCTATAACTCTGGTAAGAGCCGGTTCATCGAAATAGAAAATTTAGGAAGACACAGGTTGTAATAAATTTCCTATCATTCATATCCCCTTTTCTTTCAAAATACGAATCTGGGAATTATTGAAATATTTGTTTGATTTTGGTTGTGAAAGAGTATTAGTGATATATATTATGAATAGAATACAATTACTCCATTAGAATCCAAGCCTATAGAATTTCGAAATTGAATTAAATTAATGAATTAAATATTAAGTTAATTAACTATATTAAAAATTAAAATTCAAATTAATTAAATATATTAAAAATTAAATATATTAAAATAATTAAAATAAAAAAAGGCTTTGCAGAACGATCTAGAAATAATCTATAAAAACGTGATACAACTTTATTCCACAACTCAATTAGTAGTATCTCTAGAGTCCACTTCTTCCCCATACTACGAGTGAAAGGGAAAATGTAAAGACTACCATTAAAGCAGCCCAAGCGAGACTTACTATATCCATGTGAATTATGTCCCCTATCTCTATGAATCTGAAGGAATTATTCCATTATTGTTTACTAATAATAGTGGAATCACTGGTGCAGAGTCAAAAAGGGATTCTGACCCAAGACCCTTGATGAAAGACTCCAATAAAATAAATATGAAAGACTCCCATAAATCCACATAGAACAAGTTCTTATATGATTTCA